AAATTAAGGGGTCAAAAAATGAGGAAATGCGGTAACTCGGATTTATCGCGACTATCCAAGAATTTCAATGTTTGAATCAAGAGTTCATACTGTAAAAAGGATCTAATCTTATTCGACAATTTTATAGGATATTAAAGATCTTATCGAAAACTTACAGCAGCTTGCCAAACAAAGGCTAAGAGAAAAAAAAACAAAGGTATGACTGGCATAAAATCTACGATTGGATTCAAAAAAGCATAGGCCTCAGGCAATTTGCCTAAGAAAAAACCACTCGAATAAAGGGCAGAATTAAGACAGATCAAACTAAAGATATTAAGCATAACAGACATTTTGTTCTTGCAGATAATTGCATTTTGATTGAATTATGGATATAAGGAAAAAGAAAGTCAGTAACGTAGACAAAAAAATCCTTCTTTAAACCCACCCAATCAAAAATCTTCTCATTCTCAATGAGAATATAGAAGAAATCATATTTTCATACAATATCTTAATTGAATTATATGTAATGATCAATAAATTCAGTTAAATTATCTACCTACACTTAGCAAAAGCACAGGAATCGATTCTATAGATATTTGGACTGCTGCAGTTGACAAACAACCAATACTAATAATATTTATTATTCTTTATTATTAGTCTTGACTAGAAATGGGGCGTGGCCAAGTGGTAAGGCAACGGGTTTTGGTCCCGTTATTCGGAGGTTCGAATCCTTCCGTCCCAGAACATATCCAATCTAAAAATTGATTTGAACAAATATCAAATTGAATCGAGATAATAAAGAATCTATAAAGTAAATAAGGGAGCCCCCCCTTTTTATTATTCATTTTTCTGTAGATCTCTTAATTCATCCTAAACAATAGGAAGTTCTTGATACTAACTAATTGAATTCATTACTCAATAGAGTGAACTATCTTAATAGTAATGAGTTAGGCTAAAAAAAAGAGCAAGGGAAGGTATAAATTTTAATATCTGTGCTTGTCCGAATCTTATTAATAAACAGTCATGTAACTGATTCGTTTTCTTTGAATCTCATTTTTAGGTATTTTTTGTTTGGACCTAATGAAGAATTGAAAATTTATGTAACGGTTGAGACACAGGATAATGGAAAATTTTATTCATTTTATAGAAAAATTAGATTACCGAAATATTACTGAACCCCGGTTTCAACCTTAAATATTAAAGAAATAGAATTCAATTTAATAAATATTTGGAATGATTCCCTATTAAAAATAGTTTAATCTTCGATACTCAAAAAAGTAGAAAATAGGACAACCTATCTTATTAAGTCACTTGAAGATGCAGATTTCATTTCTTCGTGTTATTTTTCTATTTATGTTAAAGATGGGGTCTTGCTAAGACTTCTTCAGAAAAGAATAATCTTTATTATCGTATATATTATATAGAGAAGAAAAGGGCATAGATTACAATATCTATGCACCATATTGAACCAATGACTATTCATGATTCCATAATTGAATCAACTCCATACCGCTTCTAAATTAGAGGAATGTTATGGTAAAACTTCGTTTGAAACGATGTGGTAGAAAGCAACGTGCGACTTGAAAGACATGATCCGCTGTGGATTCTTACATCCACCATTTTATATAGGAATGAAGGCGCTCTTCGCTCGACATCATTTGTTCTGTTCCACAGGAACCTCTCTTGGGTTGTAATGTAAATAGTGCATGATGAAGCTCGAGTAAAAAAGAAAGTATTCATTCGTTTCTCGGGGCAAGGATCTAGGGTTAATGCCAATCAATAAATTGAACAACTTCGTAAATGTAAATATATCTTCGATATAGAAATTGAAAGAATCCACTTCGAGCAAGTTTCCAATTCAAACAGGAATTGATCAAACTTTTTCGATACAAAGTGTACCACTCGGAATCAGTCGTCCACACGATTCTTTGATAAAAGGAAATCACAAAAAAAGGTATGTTGCTGCCATTTTGAAAGGATTAAGAAACACCGAAGTAATGTCTAAACCTAATGATTTAAAACAAAGATAAAGGATCCTAGAACAAGGAAACACCATTTTAATTGTCTCAATAATAGATTTGAAACGAGACAAACAAAAAAGGGGTAAAGACTACTCAATAAAGATTTTTCTTTGAACTATTTGACAGTTATCCAACTTGAGTTATGAGTACGAATGAACGGTTTCCTTTTTTAAGAAGGAAGAAGAAAAGGGTGAATGGAATTAAATAGGAGTCTAATTCATTTGTCATTTATTAGAATTTCATACACAGACAAAACTTCAAACCAAATCATTTTATCTTGAGCCGTACGAGGAAAAAACTTCCTATACGTTTCTCGGGGGGGTATTGTTCATCTATATCTATCCCAATGAGCCGTCTATCGAATCGTTGCAATTGATGTTCGATCCCGAAGAGAAGGAAAAGATCTTCAGAAACTGGGTTTTTATGATCCGATAAAGAATGAAACTTATTTAAACGTTCCTTCTATTCTATACTTCCTTGAAAGGGGTGCTCAACCTACAGGAACTGTTCGGGATATTTTAAAGAAGAAGGGGCTTTTTAAGGAACTTCGCCTTAATCAAACGGAATTCAATTAAGGAAATATAAACAAATTAAGGGGGGGGGATACAAAAAAAATAATATATAAGTTACTACCCCCTTTTCCGCTCTATATCAATTTATCATTATATATCATTACTTCTGTTTTAGGTTTTAGAACGACAAAACTTTCTTTTTTTCCTATAAAAAAAATCCTATAAAAAAACGTGGACATTCCCTTCAATTGGTCAGTTTCATTGGAACTCTACTAATAAATCGAGTTTGTTTATTCCACTTAGATGGATTGAATATATTATTCATTATGGATAAATCCGAGATTTTTTTTTTCACTTCTTACTTTTTATTTATTTCTCCGTCTATACTTTTTATATCTGTGTAGGTTAGAATTAGATATATTATATGGTGCCAGTCTAACACAAGTTCTTATTTAATTTAATATTATTAAATTAAAATCTAAATATTAAATATGAATTTGAAATAATAAAATTAGAAAAATTCTATTTTGAGTTTTTTCCATTGTATTCTTTTTTTGTCAACATTTATATTGACAACAGTGTATCGAACAAATATAATTCATCGTGATAAATGAAGTGGATCTTTTTATTTCTGGCCCATAGGTTTCGGTTTTACTTTCATGTGGGTCCTTTGATACAAGGAAAGGATACTAAAAGGTCCTTTTTATTGAAATCTTATTAACAAAAAGTAGATAATCTAAAATAAGAGGGGTCTATTCTATCTATTTTGCATTTCTCTATACTTTTTTTCTTTATTTTTATTCTGATTGTATCTACACATTTTTTATTTGGGGGTTGCTAACTCAACGGTAGAGTACTCGGCTTTTAAGTGCGGCTAAGATCTTTTACACATTTGGATGAAGGGAAGGATTCGTCCATACCATCGGTAAAGTTTGTAAGACCACGACTGATCCTGAAGAAAGGGAATGAATGGAAAAAAGAGCAGGTCGGAGCAACGGATAGTTCTGAGAATATTTGATTTTGATCGGGCTAAAACCTTGTTGGAATTCTTGGAAGGAACAAAATGAAGTTGGGTCGAATTAATAAATGGATAAGGCTCTAGGGCTTCAATTTCAATTCATTATAATAGGGAAAGAAAAAAGGGAAAGAAAAAGTAACGGGCTTTTATTCTTGATTTGAATAATTTAATTCCCCATCTAATTACATGTTAAAAATATATTAGTACCTGATGCGGGAAAGGCTTTCCCTCCATGAGTAGATTCTCTTTTTTTCTTTTTTTATTTCTGTTAATGAATCCTAATTATTGCCATTCCCTAATATAGAATGGAGATGCGTGTGTAGAAGAAGCAGTATGTTGATAAAGACAGTTTTTTCCAAAATCAAAAGAGCGATTAGGTTGAAAAAATAAAGGATTTCTAACCATCTTGTTTTATAACATAGTCTAATAAAATGGAAAAAAGAGAGGGTAGAGAATCTGTTGGTAAGTTTATCTGTCTCCGAGGTATCTATTTTTAGATAATACCTTGTTTTTACTGTATCGCACTATGTATCATTTCATAATCCTCCCAATCTTCTACTTTCGGTTCAAATAGAATTTCAAATGGAGGAACTTCAAAGATATTTACAGCTAGATAGATCTCAACAACACGACTTTCAATATCCACTTATACTTCAAGAGTATATTTATGCACTTGCTCATGATCATGATTTAAATCAATCCATTTTTTTAGAAAATTCAGGTTATGACAAGAAATCTAGTTTACTAATTGTGAAACGTTTAATTACTCGAATGTATCAACAGAATTTTTTTTTTATTTCTGTTAATGATTCTAACAAAAATCAAATTTTCGGGCGCAACAAAAATTTATATTATCAAATAATATCCGAGGGATTTGCATTTATTGTCGAAATACCATTTTCTCTACGACTAATATCTTCTCTAGAACGGAAAAAGACACTCCAATCTCATAATTTACGATCAATTCATTCCATATTTCCTTTTTTAGAGGACAATCTTTCACATTTAAATTGTGTGTTAGATATACTAATACCTCACCCTGTCCATCCGGAAATCTTGGTTCAAACTCTTCGTTTTTGGGTAAAAGATGCCTCTTCTTTGCATTTATTACGATTCTTTCTACACGAGTATTGGAATACTTTTATTATCCTAAAGAAAACTAGCTCTTCTTTTTCAAAAAAAAATAAAAGATTTTTCTTATTCTTATATAATTCTCATGTCTATGAATACGAATCCCTTTTTTTTTTTCTCCGCAAACAATCTTCTCATTTACGATCAACATCTTCTGGAATATTTCTTGAACGAATCTATTTCTATGGAAAAATAGAGCGTCTTGTAGAAGTCTTTGCTAAAGATTTTCAAAGCAACCTTTGGTTGTTCAAGGATCCGTTCATGCATTATGTTAGGTATCAAGGAAAATCCTTTTTGGTTTCAAAAGAAACTTCTTTTTTAATAAAGAAATGGAAATAT